ATGCTCTCAGCGCTTATAACACAAATTGTAAACCCCTTGGCCTTTATTATCCCCATCTTACTGGCCGTAGCATTCCTCACCTTGCTTGAACGAAAAGTGCTTGGCTATATACAACTGCGCAAAGGGCCCAATATTGTGGGACCCCACGGCCTCCTTCAGCCCCTCGCAGACGGCCTCAAATTATTTATTAAGGAGCCCATTCGACCCTCTACCTCTTCTCCCCTCTTATTCTTATTTGCACCCATCTTAGCGCTTACTTTAGCCCTCGCGCTCTGAGCCCCCCTGCCTCTCCCCCACCCCATTCTCGACCTAAACCTCGGCGTACTATTTGTCCTAGCCCTGTCCAGCCTGGCAGTTTATTCTATCTTAGGCTCAGGCTGGGCCTCGAACTCAAAGTACGCCCTTGTTGGTGCCCTCCGTGCCGTGGCCCAAACCATCTCCTATGAAGTTAGTCTTGGCCTAATCCTGCTCAGTATCATCATCTTTGCAGGGGGTTTTACACTACAAACCTTTAACGTCGCACAAGAGAGTATCTGACTCGTACTGCCTGCCTGACCATTGGCAGCAATATGATATATCTCCACCCTAGCAGAGACAAACCGAGCCCCATTTGACCTTACAGAAGGGGAATCTGAACTCGTTTCAGGCTTCAACGTCGAATACGCAGGGGGCCCCTTCGCCCTATTTTTCCTGGCCGAATACTCTAATATTTTACTTATAAACACACTCTCTACAATCCTATTCTTGGGGGCCTCCCACATCCCTTCTTTACCTACCCTGACCACCACAAACCTTATGCTGAAAGCCGCCCTTCTCTCCGTTGTATTCCTTTGGGTCCGAGCCTCTTACCCCCGCTTCCGATACGACCAGCTTATACACCTTATCTGGAAAAACTTCCTCCCCCTAACCCTGGGGCTAGTTATTTGACACCTCGCCCTCCCAATCGCGTTTACAGGGCTCCCCCCTCAATTCTAAGCCTGGAGTTGTGCCTGAAACAAAGGGTCACTTTGATAGAGTGAATTATGGGGGATAAAGCCCCTCCGCCTCCTTAGAAAGTGGGGGTTTGAACCCGACCTGAAGAGATCAAAACTCTTTGTGCTCCCAGCTACACTACAATCTAGTAAGATCAGCTAACTAAGCTTTTGGGCCCATACCCCCAGCATGAGGGTTAAACTCCTTCTTTTACTAATGAGCCCCTATGTCTTAGCCCTTCTATTATTTAGCCTAGGTCTGGGGACTACGGTAACCTTCGCAAGCTCCCACTGGTTGGTCGCCTGAGTCGGCCTAGAAGTTAATACCCTGGCTGTTATCCCATTAATAGCACAAAACCACCACCCCCGAGCAGTGGAGGCAGCCACTAAGTATTTCCTCATCCAAGCTAGTGCCGCCGCAGTCCTACTTTTTGCTGCCACAACAAATGCCTGGCTTACCGGACAATGGGACATTCAACACTCCGCCCACCCCCTTCCGATCACTATTATAACCCTTGCCCTAGCCCTCAAACTAGGACTTGCCCCCCTACACTCTTGAGTGCCAGAAGTATTCCAAGGCTTGAACCTGACTACAGGGCTAATTTTAGCCACCTGACAAAAAATAGCCCCTCTCGCCCTTCTCCTCCAAATTAACCCCTCCAACTCCCCTCTTCTCATTCTCTTAGGGTTAGCATCCACCCTTATAGGGGGGTGGGGGGGCCTGAACCAAACCCAGCTACGCAAAATCCTCGCCTACTCATCCACCGCTCAACTAGGCTGAATGGTTCTAGTTCTACAATATGCCCCTTCTCTAACAACCCTCGCTCTATCAGTATACATCGCCGCTGCAACCGCAACATTCCTTACTCTAAAACTAGCCAAAGCCACCAACATCAATATGCTAGCCATCTCCTGAGCAAAAGCACCCGCGCTCATCGCTCTCACCCCCCTTGTACTTCTATCTCTCGCAGGTCTACCCCCCATAACAGGGTTCATGCCCAAATGATTAATCCTCCAGGAACTTACTAAACAAGGGCTCGCCCCCACCGCCACCCTCGTGGCACTTACCGCCCTCCTTAGCCTTTACTACTACCTACGGCTTACCTACACCATGACACTCACCATGTTCCCGAATAACCTCACCGGCACATCCCCTTGACGACTACGGCCCCGCCAAATTACACTCCCCCTAGCTTGCCTGGCTGTCGCCACTGTCTCCCTCCTACCCCTAACCCCAGCTGCAATAGCCCTAATAACCCTCTAAGGAACTTAGGTTAGAAAAAGACCAAGGACCTTCAAAGCCCTAAGCGGGGGTGACAATCCCCCAGTCCCTGATAAGGCTTGCGGGGCACTACCCCACAGCTCCTGTATGCAAAACAGATACTTTAATTAAGCTAAAGCCTTTCTAGACAGGTAGGCTTCGACCCTACAAACTTTTAGTTAACAGCTAAACGCCCAAACCAGTGAGCATCCGTCTACCTCCCCCCCCCCGCCTGTGGGGCGGAGAGGCGGGGGGGGGAAGCCCCAGCAGACGTTAATCTGCTACTTCAGATTTGCAGTCTGACATGTCGGCAACACTTCGGGGCCCTGATAAAAAGAGGGCTCAAACCTCTGTTCGTGGGGTTACAATCCACCGCTTTAAACTCAGCCATCCTATCTGTGGCCATCACACGTTGATTCTTCTCTACCAACCATAAAGACATCGGCACCCTCTACCTAATCTTCGGCGCTTGAGCCGGGATAGTGGGCACCGCCCTTAGCCTGCTCATTCGAGCAGAACTTAGCCAGCCCGGCGCCCTCTTGGGGGACGACCAAATTTATAATGTGATTGTCACCGCTCATGCCTTCGTGATAATTTTCTTTATGGTCATACCCATCATAATCGGAGGCTTTGGAAACTGACTCATCCCCCTTATGATCGGGGCCCCCGATATGGCTTTCCCCCGAATAAATAACATAAGCTTCTGACTCCTCCCTCCCTCCTTCCTCCTCTTACTAGCTTCTTCAGGCGTGGAGGCCGGGGCCGGCACGGGGTGAACCGTTTACCCCCCTCTCTCTGGAAACTTAGCCCACGCAGGTGCATCCGTTGATTTAACTATTTTCTCCCTACATTTAGCTGGCATTTCTTCTATCCTGGGTGCAATTAACTTTATCACAACAATTATCAACATGAAGCCCCCTGCCATCTCCCAATACCAAACACCCCTCTTCGTGTGGGCCGTCTTAATTACTGCAGTTCTTCTGCTTCTTTCACTTCCTGTACTAGCTGCCGGCATCACCATGCTCCTCACGGATCGAAACCTTAACACCACCTTCTTTGACCCGGCCGGCGGAGGGGACCCCATCCTCTACCAACACCTCTTCTGATTCTTTGGGCACCCCGAAGTTTACATTCTCATCCTCCCCGGGTTCGGCATAATTTCCCACATTGTAGCCTACTATGCCGGTAAACAAGAACCTTTCGGCTATATAGGCATAGTTTGAGCTATGATAGCCATCGGACTCCTTGGGTTCATCGTTTGAGCTCACCACATGTTTACAGTCGGCATGGACGTAGATACACGCGCCTATTTTACATCCGCCACAATGATCATCGCCATCCCTACGGGTGTAAAAGTCTTTAGCTGGTTAGCAACCCTCCACGGCGGAACAATCAAGTGGGAGGCCCCCCTTCTCTGAGCCCTCGGATTTATTTTTCTATTTACTGTAGGGGGCCTAACAGGCATTGTCCTGGCCAACTCGTCCCTAGACATTGTTCTTCATGACACTTACTATGTAGTGGCACATTTCCACTACGTGCTTTCAATAGGGGCCGTCTTCGCTATTGTTGCCGCTTTCGTGCACTGATTCCCCCTATTCACAGGGTACACTTTACACTCCGTCTGAACAAAAATTCATTTTATAGTTATGTTCCTCGGAGTAAACCTAACCTTCTTCCCCCAACATTTCCTGGGGCTAGCCGGAATACCCCGGCGGTACTCAGACTACCCAGATGCATACACCCTGTGAAACACAGTGTCTTCCATTGGCTCCCTAGTCTCTTTAGTCGCAGTCATCATGTCCCTATTTATTATCTGGGAAGCATTCGCCGCTAAACGTGAAGTATCATCCGTAGAACTCACCACAACCAACGTAGAATGACTTCATGGCTGCCCCCCGCCCTACCACACATTTGAGGAGCCTGCATTCGTACAAATTCACTATAACTAACGAGGAAGGGAGGAGTTGAACCCCCATAAGTTGGTTTCAAGCCAACCACATGGCCGTTCTGTCACTTTCTTAAAGACACTAGTAAAATTTAATTACACGGCCTTGTCAAGGCCAAGTTGTGAGCTAGCCCCTCACGTGTCTTATCATGGCCTTCCCATCCCAGCTCGGTTTCCAAGACGCTGCTTCTCCTGTGATAGAAGAACTTCTTCACTTTCATGACCACGCTTTAATAATTGTCTTTATAATTAGTGCCCTAGTTCTTTATTTCATCATCGCCCTAGTCACTTCTAGCTTAACTAATAAGTTTATCTTGGATTCTCAAGAGATCGAGATTATCTGAACTGTCCTCCCAGCAATTATCCTTATTTTAATCGCCCTCCCCTCCCTCCGCATTCTCTACCTTATAGACGAGATTAATGACCCACACCTGACCCTCAAGGCCATAGGACATCAGTGGTACTGAAGCTACGAATATACTGACTACGAAAGCCTTGAATTCGACTCTTATATAATCCCCTCCCAAGACCTGGCCCCCGGACAATTCCGCCTCCTAGAGGCAGACCACCGAATAATCACCCCCGTTGAGTCCCCCATCCGAATTCTGGTCTCTGCCGAGGACGTCTTACACTCCTGAGCAGTCCCCTCCTTAGGCGTAAAAATAGATGCAGTGCCAGGCCGACTAAACCAGACAGCCTTCATTACATCCCGCCCTGGCGTCTTCTACGGACAGTGCTCAGAGATCTGCGGCGCTAACCACAGCTTTATGCCCATTGTAGTTGAAGCAGTCCCACTACAACAATTTGAGGACTGGTCCACCCTAATACTCCAAGATGCCTCGCTAAGAAGCTAAACAGGGCCTAGCGTTAGCCTTTTAAGCTAAAGACTGGTGGCTCCCAACCACCCTTAACGGCATGCCCCAAAATTTCCATGCCAGTTGTTTTGCAATACTTACTCTCAGTCTTATGCTGTACTTTACCGTAGGTCACGCCAAGATTATAGGACATACAAACTCCCCTAAACCCTCCCCTTGACCCATAAAATTTCTTAGCTGACAAAAATGGGCCTGACCATGATCCTAGGCCTTTTTGACCAATTTTTTTCCCCTTTTCTCCTCGGCGTACCCCTTCTAGCGATTGCTATCGCCGCCCCTTGAGTACTATTCCCAAAACCCTCTAATCGCGTGATCCACGGCCGATCCCTTGAAGCCCAAAATTCTTTTGTTTTGAATTTTACAAAGCAAATCCTTCTTCCTCTAAACATCGGGGCCCATAAATGAGCACTACTACTCACAGTACTAATGATTAATCTTATTACACTAAATTTACTTGGGCTTCTTCCTTACACCTTCACCCCCACCACCCAGCTGCCTCTTAATATGGGCTTCGCCATCCCTTTATGGCTAGCTACAGTCGTTATCGGCCTCCGCAACCAACCAACGATTGCACTAGGCCACCTCCTGCCAGAAGGCACCCCCGCCCCCTTAATCCCCATCTTGATTATTATTGAAACAATCAGCCTATTTGTACGACCATTCGCATTAGGCGTCCGACTAACAGCAAACCTAGCAGCCGGGCATCTCTTAATTCAGCTCCTGTCATCCGCCACTCTTTTTCTAATTAGCCAAATATGGCCAGTAGCGATCCTAACCGGTCTAGTGATAGTGCTCCTAACCCTCCTTGAGCTAGCAGTGGCAGCCATCCAAGCCTACGTATTTGTACTCCTCCTTTCACTCTACCTGCAAGAGAACACCTAAGCCCCCCCCCCTTTTTTTAAATAATGGCCCACCAAGCACACGCATACCACATAGTTGACCCCAGCCCTTGACCGTTAACAGGCGCAATCGCCGCCCTACTAATAACATCAGGCCTTGCAGTCTGATTTCACCAACACTCCCCCACTCTTATGGCCACGGGCATGATCCTCCTGGTCCTCACAATACTCCAGTGATGACGAGACATTGTCCGAGAAGGCACTTTTCAAGGGCACCACACGCCCCCCGTACAAAAGGGCTTGCGGTACGGCATAATCTTATTTATTACCTCCGAAGTCTTCTTCTTCTTAGGGTTTTTTTGGGCCTTTTACCACTCCAGTCTCGCCCCCACCCCTGAGGTGGGGGGCTGTTGACCCCCTACAGGCATTTTTACCCTCGACCCCCTCGAAGTGCCCCTACTTAACACAGCGGTTCTGCTTGCCTCCGGTGTAACTGTCACCTGAGCACACCACAGCATAATAGAGGGTAGTCGAAAACAAGCTGTGCACTCCTTGACACTAACAATTACTCTCGGCTTCTACTTCACACTCCTCCAAGCAATAGAATATGTTGACGCCCCCTTTACAATCAGTGACGGGGTTTATGGTGCCACCTTCTTTGTAGCGACCGGCTTCCATGGACTACATGTTATTATTGGGTCTGTCTTCTTGGCAATTTGTCTTCTCCGCCAAATTAAACATCACTTTACGTCTGAGCACCACTTCGGGTTTGAAGCAGCTGCCTGATACTGACACTTCGTGGACGTTGTCTGATTATTCCTTTACGTCTCTATCTACTGATGAGGCTCCTAATCTTTCTAGTACAACTAGTATAAGTGACTTCCAATCACCCGATCTCGGTTAAAATCCAAGGGAAGATAATGAATTTGGTCATAATCATCATTGCAATCACTAGCCTTCTCTCTACTGTTCTCGCCATCGTATCATTTTGTCTCCCTCAAATATCGCCAGACTATGAGAAGCTCTCCCCTTACGAGTGCGGCTTCGACCCCTTAGGGTCCGCCCGTCTCCCCTTCTCCCTTCGATTTTTCCTCATTGCCATCCTCTTTCTGCTCTTTGACCTAGAAATTGCGCTCCTCCTCCCCTTGCCCTGAGGAGACCAACTGGTCTCCCCCCTCGCATCTTTTTCATGAGCGGTCGCACTTTTAACCCTCCTCACCCTCGGCCTAATTTATGAGTGATCACAAGACGGCCTAGAGTGGGCTGAGTAGGTAATTAGTTTAATAAAAACATTTGGTTTCGGCCCAAAAGCTTCTGGTTTAAGTCCACGGTTGCCTAATGACACTCGTCCAATTTACCTTCTCTTCAGCATTCAGCCTAGGACTAACAGGCCTCGTGTTCCATCGAACACACCTCCTATCAGCACTTCTCTGTCTTGAGGGCATAATGCTCTCCCTATACCTCAGTCTCGCCATCTGAAGCTTAAGCATAAGCTCCGTTAGCTCTTCTGCTTTACCACTATTTCTTTTAGCTGTTTCAGCTTGTGAAGCAAGCGCAGGTCTTGCGCTTCTAGTAGCCACAGCCCGAACACACGGCACCGACCGCCTACAAAGCCTCAACCTCTTACAATGCTAAAGATCCTTATCCCAACCCTTATGCTGGTCCCCGCAACCTGATTTGCCCCTGCCAAGTGACTATGGCCCTTCGCTGTTACAAACAGCCTCCTGATTGCACTAACTAGCTTCGCCTGATTTAAAAACAGCTCAGAGACGGGTTGAACAACATTAAACTCTTACATAGCTACCGACCCCCTATCAACCCCGTTAATCGTGCTCACATGCTGGCTTTTGCCTCTTACAATTCTTGCAAGTCAACACCACATGGCTACTGAACCCCTCGGCCGTCAACGAACTTACATCACCCTTCTAACCTCCCTACAACTTTTCCTTATCTTGACCTTCGGCGCCACTGAACTCATCATATTCTATCTAATATTTGAAGCTACTTTACTCCCCACGCTAATAATTATCACCCGTTGAGGGAACCAGGCAGAACGCTTAAATGCAGGCATGTACTTCTTATTTTACACACTAGCAAGCTCCCTCCCGCTTCTTGTTGCACTCCTAGCCCTCCAAAGTAGTAGCGGGACACTCTCCCTTCTAACCTTGCAGTATATAAGCCCCCTAACCCTGACGACACACGCGAACAAACTATGATGAGTCAGCTGCCTCCTCGCATTCTTAGTAAAAATACCCCTTTATGGGGTACATCTATGATTGCCCAAAGCCCATGTTGAAGCCCCCATCGCAGGCTCAATAATTCTTGCTGCCGTACTACTAAAGCTAGGAGGCTACGGACTAATGCGAATGATACTGTTCCTGGAACCCCTCACAAAGGAGATGCTCTACCCCTTTATTGTATTTGCACTTTGAGGCATCGTAATAGCGGGCTCAATTTGCCTCCGCCAAACAGACCTAAAATCACTAATCGCTTACTCATCAGTAAGCCATATAGGGCTTGTAGTGGCCGGCATCCTAGTGCAAACCCCCTGAGGATTTACGGGCGCACTAATTCTTATAATCGCCCACGGCCTAACAGCCTCCGCCCTTTTCTGCTTAGCGAACACTAACTATGAACGTATTCACAGCCGAAGCATTATTCTAGCCCGAGGCCTTCAGATAATCCTGCCTTTGATAGCTACATGATGGTTCTTCACTAGCCTAGCTAACTTAGCCCTCCCTCCCCTCCCAAACCTTATAGGGGAGCTAATAATTATCACCTCCCTGATTGGCTGGTCCCCTTGGACCTTGGCTCTCACGGGGACTGGAATGCTTGTCACCGCCAGCTACTCACTGTACATGTTTATCACAACCCAACGGGGGCCGCTGCCTAGTCACCTAATCGCCCTAGACCCCTCCCACACTCGAGAACACCTAATTATGGTTCTACACCTCCTCCCCCTTGTTTTACTTATCCTTAGCCCTCAGCTAATCTCAGGGTGAACTAACTGTAGGTATCGTTTAAAAAGGACATTAGATTGTGATTCTAAAAATAAGGGTTAAAGCCCCTTTACCCACCGAGGGGGGCTCGCAGCCACGAGGACTGCTAATCCCCGCCTCCTTGGTTGAACTCCAAGGCCCCCTCGAACCGCTTCTGAAGGATAACAGCACATCCATTGGTCTTAGGAACCAAAAACTCTTGGTGCAAATCCAAGCGGTAGCTATGTTTTCTCACACGTCTGTATTAACATCTAGTCTAAGCATCATCTTCGCCCTATTAGCCCTGCCTGTTATTACTACTTTATTTTCCACCTCCCTGAAAACATCTTGGGCCACAACACAAGTCAAACCCGCAGTCAAGGCAGCTTTCTTTGTTAGCCTCCTCCCCCTGTTCATCTTTCTCAACGAAGGCATCCAAGAAGCCTCCACCACCTGCAATTTAATAGTTACTACAACATTTAACGTAAACATCAGCTTTAAATATGACCTCTACTCACTTATTTTCCTACCTGTGGCTTTATACGTAACCTGAGCTATTCTAGAGTTTGCTACCTGGTACATGCAAGAAGACCCAGAAATGAACCGATTCTTTAAATACCTACTGATTTTTCTTATCGCAATGATTGTCCTAGTCACAGCTAATAACCTCTTTCAACTTTTCATCGGCTGAGAGGGCGTGGGCATTATGTCATTTCTTCTTATCGGCTGATGATCCGGCCGAGCCGACGCCAACACAGCAGCCCTCCAAGCAGTTGTCTACAACCGAGTCGGGGACATCGGACTAATTTTTGCCATCGCCTGAATAGCTACAACCCAGAACTCCTGGGACATAACCCACATCTTCCTCACAATGGAGCATTTCAACGTAACTCCCCCTGTTTTAGGCTTAATTATTGCCGCTGCGGGTAAATCCGCCCAATTCGGCCTACACCCCTGACTCCCGGCTGCCATAGAGGGCCCGACACCAGTGTCCGCCCTCCTTCATTCCAGCACCATGGTGGTCGCCGGCATTTTTCTTCTTATCCGTACAAGCCCTATACTTGAGAAAAGCCCCGCCGGTCTCACTCTCTGCCTCTGCCTAGGGGCACTAACAGCTATATTTACCGCCTGCTGCGCTCTAACCCATAATGACCTCAAAAAGGTTGTTGCATTCTCTACATCAAGCCAGCTCGGTCTCATGATGGTGACCATCGGCCTCAACCAACCACAGCTCGCCTTCCTTCACATCTGCATGCATGCATTTTTTAAAGCTATACTTTTCCTCTGCTCGGGGTCCATCATTCATAGCCTGGGCGGAGAACAGGACATCCGAAAGATGGGGGCCATTCAACGCCAAACACCCTGAACCTCTACCTGCTTTACTATCGGCACTCTTGCCCTCACCGGCATGCCTTTCCTCGCCGGTTTCTACTCTAAAGACGCTATTATTGAAGCAATAAACACCTCCCACCTGAATACTTCGGCTCTAGCACTTACTCTTATTGCCACAACTTTTACAGCCGTTTATAGCACCCGTCTAATCTACTTCGTAGTCATAGCCCACCCCCGGTCCCTGCCAATTTCACCCCTCGAAGAAATAAACCCCTTAGTTATTAAACCACTTAAACGACTTGCACTTGGGAGCATCCTCGCAGGCCTATGTATTACCCTAAGTATCGCCCCCCTAAAGACCCCTGTGATATCTATGCCTCCCCTGCTCAAACTAAGCGCCCTCGCCGTTACAATCCTGGGACTCCTTATTGCACTCTGACTTACCCCCTCCTCAAGCACACGCGCCCGAACTACCCCCTCCCCAACCCCCCACCGTTTCACTAGCATACTTGGATTTTACCCCACCCTCCTGCACCGAGCTGCCACCAAACTGTCCTTATTATGAGGGCAAAAAGCCGCTGACCAAACAGTCGACCAAAACTGACTAGAGAAAGTCGGACCCAAAGCAACCGCAACTCTCAACAAACCCCTTATCACCACCACAAGCAACATCCAACGGGGCCACATACAGACACACCTCCTCACCTTTTTCTTAAGCCTTACCTTAATATGTATTCTAGGTAATTTTTAATGAGCCCCTAACTAAAGTGCAGAACCCCCCCCCCCCCAAAAAACTTAATGGCAAGCCTCCGAAAAACACACCCCCTTCTAAAAATCGCTAACCATGCCCTAGTTGACCTGCCAGCCCCATCCAACATCTCCGTCTGATGAAACTTTGGCTCTCTCCTAGGACTCTGTTTAATTGCTCAGATCCTGACAGGCCTTTTTTTAGCTATGCACTACACCGCCGATATTAATACCGCCTTCTCGTCCGTGGCCCATATCGCCCGAGACGTTAACTACGGGTGACTAATCCGCGATATACACGCCAACGGCGCATCTTTATTCTTCATCTGCATCTACATCCACATCGCCCGAGGCCTCTACTACGGCTCTTACCTGTACAAGGAAACCTGAAACATCGGGGTAGTCCTCCTACTTCTTGTTATAATGACGGCTTTCGTCGGGTACGTCTTACCCTGAGGGCAGATATCATTTTGGGGTGCAACTGTAATCACTAACCTTCTCTCAGCAGTGCCCTACGTGGGTAACGCCCTTGTACAGTGAATTTGAGGAGGCTTCTCAGTAGACAACGCTACCCTTACCCGTTTCTTTGCATTCCATTTCCTCTTCCCCTTCCTAATTGCAGGCGCCACCATAGTGCACCTGTTGTTTCTTCATCAAACCGGGTCAAATAACCCCCTAGGGCTTAACTCAGCTGGGGACAAGATCCCCTTCCACCCATACTTCTCTTACAAAGACCTTCTAGGGTTTGTAACTCTCCTGGTAGCCCTCGCCACAATTGCGCTTTTTACCCCCAACCTCCTGGGAGACCCCGACAATTTCACCCCCGCTAACCCCCTTGTGACCCCCCCTCATATCAAGCCTGAATGATACTTCTTATTTGCTTACGCAATTTTACGCTCCATCCCCGACAAGCTTGGTGGCGTCCTAGCCCTCCTTGCCTCGATTCTAGTTCTCCTAGCTGTCCCATTTATGCATACGTGTAAGCTACGTAGCCTGACCTTTCGCCCTCTCTCCCAGCTCCTATTCTGAACTCTCATTGCTAACGTTGCTACTCTTACCTGAATTGGCGGCATGCCCGTCGAAGACCCCTACATCATTATTGGCCAAATCGCATCCGCCTCATACTTCTCTATCTTCCTTCTCTTCTTCCCCCTTGCAGGCTGACTGGAAAACAAAGCCCTAGGCTTAACATGCATTAGTAGCTCAGCGCCAGAGCGCCGGTCTTGTAAACCGGAGGTCGGAGGTTAAACCCCTCCCTACCGCCCAAAACAAGATTTCCCCCCCCCCCCACTTCAAGCCCAACAGGGCCTGCAAGTCCGAGCCCCCAAAACTAGCCTAGGCTAGTTTTAGTGCCCGCTAACACTCCCGAACAAAGCGATACAACTTTCCCCCGCCCATGTGGGCCCCTTAAAGCCCAAGGCTCACATACATAGCACCTCCCCCCCCCCCCCCACTAGAGACCCCCCCCCCACTTCAAGCCCAACAGGGCCTGCAAGTCCGAGCCCCCAAAACTAGCCTAGGCTAGTTTTAGTGCCCGCTAACACTCCCGAACAAAGCGATACAACTTTCCCCCGCCCATGTGGGCCCCTTAAAGCCCAAGGCTCACATACATAGCACCTCCCCCCCCCACTCCAAAGAGAGGAGATTTTAACTCCCACCACTAACTCCCAAAGCTAGAGTTCTAAGCTAAACTACTCTGTGCAGCCCTAAAATGTACCTGAACACATCTATGTATTACCCCCATAAATTTATATTAATCATTTCGTAGGAACTCATGAACAATGTTTGACAGATTTTACAAATCTTGATTCACCGCCAACACACATCAAAACTAACAGCAGGTATACATTAAGCATTAAATAAGTCCCACTAATATGATTTAACGGCAGACGAAATTTAAGACCGATCACTAGAAATCATTGGTTAAGTTATACGTTTATCCAACATCTCGCCAAGCCCACACTTTACAGCGCAGTAAGAGCCGACCAACCAGCACATATCTTAAGGTCAACGGTTATTGATGGTGAGGGACAAGGATTGTAGGGTAACCCACAGTGAATTATTCCTAGCATTTGGCTCCTACTTCAGGAACAATAACTGGGTCACTCACCTCACTTTCACCGACGCTTACATATGTCATGGTTGAGTCCATACTCCTCGTTACCCAGCAAGCCGGGCGTTCTCTCCAGCGAGCCAGGGGTTCTCTTTTTTTTTCCCTTCAGTGGGCTTTTCAGAGTGCGCACGGGTCTAACAAACAAGAGGGAGCAGCTTCCTTGCTCGACAAAAGGCCTGAGTCACATCAAGACTTCCTTCCTTTTTTTGTTTTTTTTTATATTCCAAGAGCATAATGCCATAAAACCTCCCCTAGGTCTTATGCGATAAATTATAAGTGTTTTCATCGAAAATCCCCCCACCCCTTACTCCCCTAATATGCCCTAGGCCCACCAAAACCGAAAGCCCCGGGGAAAATGAGTCACACGTGCCCCCCCCCACTTTTTACTAGCCCCACAAGTACTCCTGGCTGCCCCCCCCCCACCACCCCAATTAATCTCGGGGGTGACCCCCGCGCCTGCGCCCCGCCCCTCACCTGCATAAAACACAGCCCCCTCCCTTTTAATTGGCCGCACCGGGCCCCGGCTGCTACCCCGCGACACTTCCAAAGCAACATAAAGGGCCACCAACAACACCCACGCACAGACAACTAAGCAAATACCCCCACTCCCATATGCTTCTGACACTCCATCAGTCTCTCCTTGCACTACACTTAACTCTGACTCCTCACCCATAAATCACCAATACACGGGGGCCTCTGAACTTCCCTGAAATACCGCCACCCCCGCTACCACCGCGAAGTACCCCACTATACACTTGAGCACTGACCCCTCCGCCAAACCTGTTGGATGAACCTCAGCACATAGTGCTGCCGAATAAGCGAACACAACCAGCATTCCCCCTAGATAAATTAAGAAAAGAACTAAACATAAAAAAGTGCCCCCTACACACATGATAAACCCACACCCCGCTGCTGCGACCATAACCACCCCAAGTGCCGCATAAAAGGGGGAGGGGTTAGCAGCAACCACTACTATCCCCACCACTACGCCCAACATAACTAGATACCCAAAGTATAACATAATTCTTGCCAGGACTCTAACCAGGACTAAAGACATGAAAAGCCATCGTTGTTATTCAACTACAGGAACCCTTAAAGCCCAAGGCTCACATACATAGCACCTCCCCCCCCCCCCCCCACTAGAGACCCCCCCCCACTTCAAAGAGAGGAGATTTTAACTCCCACCACTAACTCCCAAAGCTAGAGTTCTAAGCTAAACTACTCTGTGCAGCCCTAAAATGTACCTGAACACATCTATGTATTACCCCCATAAATTTATATTAATCATTTCGTAGGAACTCATGAACAATGTTTGACAGATTTTACAAATCTTGATTCACCGCCAACACACATCAAAACTAACAGCAGGTATACATTAAGCATTAAATAAGTCCCACTAATATGATTTAACGGCAGACGAAATTTAAGACCGATCACTAGAAATCATTGGTTAAGTTATACGTTTATCCAACATCTCGCCAAGCCCACACTTTACAGCGCAGTAAGAGCCGACCAACCAGCACATATCTTAAGGTCAACGGTTATTGATGGTGAGGGACAAGGATTGTAGGGTAACCCACAGTGAATTATTCCTAGCATTTGGCTCCTACTTCAGGAACAATAACTGGGTCACTCACCTCACTTTCACCGACGCTTACATATGTCATGGTTGAGTCCATACTCCTCGTTACCCAGCAAGCCGGGCGTTCTCTCCAGCGAGCCAGGGGTTCTCTTTTTTTTTTCCCTTCAGTGGGCTTTTCAGAGTGCGCACGGGTCTAACAAACAAGAGGGAGCAGCTTCCTTGCTCGACAAAAGGCCTGAGTCACATCAAGACTTCCTTCCTTTTTTTGTTTTTTTTTATATTCCAAGAGCATAATGCATAAAACCTCCCCTAGGTCTTATGCGATAAATTATAGTGTTTTCATCGAAAATCCCCCCACCCCTTACTCCCGTAACCAACTAAAGATTACTTTTATTCCCTCCCCGAAAGCCCCAGTAAACACTACTCGACCCCTCCTAGGTTACAGGTAATACTTTTATCACACACCCACCATAGCAGGGGGGAAACCCCCTGACAGCCCAAAAGTATTCCCCCCCCCCCACCTTTCCACCACTAAAAGCAAGCCCCCTCCCCCTTGTTTAAAAACCTCCCGCAATTTATGCATATATATACATGCATACATTTGGACACACACACATAGACACACGCAGCCCCTGTATCCTAAGCACTTACGCCCTCCTTTTTGTCACCCCCCTTAAATTAGTACAAATCAAAAGATAGAGTCCGATCGCTAGCGTGGTTTATTTAAAACGTAACACTGAAAATGTTGAAATGGGCCCTAGAAAGCTCCGCAAGCACAAAGGCTTGGTCCTGACTTTATTATCAGCTTTAGCCGAACTTACACATGCAAGTATCCGCACCCCTGTGAGAATGCCCTCAGTCCCCTGCCTGGGGACAAGGAGCTGGTATCAGGCACAATTTTAGCCCATGACACCTTGTTTAGCCACACCCCTAAGGGAACTCAGCAGTGATAAACTTTAAGCCATAAGTGAAAACTTGACTTAGTAAAAGCTAAGAGGGCCGGTAAAACTCGTGCCAGCCACCGCGGTTATACGAGAGACCCAAGTTGATAATTCACGGCGTAAAGAGTGGTTAGGCAAAGATAAATACTAAAGCCGAATGTTTTCAAAGCTGTTATACGCCCACAAAACCGAGAAGCCCAACCACGAAAGTGGCTTTACTAAGCCCTGAACCCACGAGAGCTAGGAAACAAACTGGGATTAGAGACCCCACTATGCCTAGCCGTAAACATTGATAGATTAATACAACCCCTATCCGCCCGGGAACTACGAGCACCAGCTTGAAACCCAAAGGACTTGGCGGTGCTTTAGATCCTACTAGAGGAGCCTGTTCTATAACCGATAACCCCCGTTCAACCTCACCTTTCCTTGTTCCCCCCGCCTATATACCGCCGTCGTCAGCCCACCCTATGAAGGTCTAAAAGTAGGCTAAATTGGCACAGCCCAAAACGTCAGGCCGAGGTGTAGCGTATGGAAGGGGAAGAAATGGGCTACATTCCCTGTGTCAGGGCATACGAATGGTGTGTTGAAACACACATCTTGAAGGAGGATTTAGCAGTAAGCAGGGAGCAGAGCGTCCTGCTGAAATTGGCTCTGAAGCGCGCACATACCGCCCGTCACTCTCCCCAAAGAATATCCCCTAATTATTTAAAACCTTAGAGCAATAAAGGGGAGGCAAGTCGTAACATGGTAAGTGTACCGGAAGGTGCACTTGGACTAATAATCAAGGTATAGCTCAGTTAGAATAGCCTCTCCCTTACTCCGAGAAGTCCTCCGTGCAAATCGGATTGCCCTGACGCAAAACAGCTAGCCCACCTCAACAACTTCAACTCCCCCATATTAACACCCCTAAATATACAACCTTATATAAAACAAATCATTTTACCCCCCTAGTATGGGCGACAGAAAAGGGAATTAGGCGCAATAGAAACAGTACCGCAAGGGAACGCTGAAAGAGAAGTGAAACAACCTAGTGAAGCACTAAAGAGCAGAGATTAACCCTCGTACCTTTTGCATCATGATTTAGCCAGTGACCATCAAGCAAAAAGATTTTTAGTTTGTTAACCCGAAACTAAGGGAGCTACTCCAAGACAGCCTAATAATAGGGCACACCCGTCTCTGTTGCAAAAGAGTGGGGCGAGCTTTGAGTAGAGGTGAAAGACCTACCGAACTTAGTTATAGCTGGTTCCCCAAGAAATGAATAGAAGTTCAGCCTCCCGGATTCTACCTTCACCTCAGTGTAAACATAACCCTGATATCTTAAGAAGCCGTGAGAGTTATTCAAAGGGGGTACAGCCCCTTTGAAACAAGACACAACTTTCCCAGGTGGGTAAAGATCATAATACACAAGGTAAGTAACCCCCGTGGGCCCGAAAGCAGCCACCCCCTCAAGAAAGCGTCTAAGCTCAGGACAATCTTACCCCTCCCCCAATCCCGATCATTCAATCTTAACCCCCTAAACTTATTGGGACGTCCCATGCCCCCATGGGAGTGACCCTGCTAATATGAGTAATAAGAAAGCCATGGCTTTCTCCCCGCACGCATGTAAATCGGAATGGACCCCCCACCGAATATTAACGGCCCCAAACACAGAGGGCAGTGGACGCTAAACCAAACAACAAGAAGATCCCCCAACCACTTACCGTTAACCCAACACAGGTGTGCCCCTAGGGAAAAACTAAAAGGGGGAGAAGGAACTCGGCAAACACATAAAGCCTCGCCTGTTTACCAAAAACATCGCCTCTTGCAAGTGAAGAATAAGAGGTCCCGCCTGCCCTGTGACTATTAGTTTAACGGCCGCGGTATTTTGACCGCGCGAAGGTAGCGCAATCACTTGTCTCTTAAATGGAGACCTGTATGAATGGCACAACGAGGGCTTAGCTGTCTCCTCCCCTAAGTTAATGAAATTGATCTTCCCGTGCAGAAGCGGGGATAAATACATAAGACGAGAAGACCCTATGAAGCTTTAGACGTAAGGTAGCCCCTACTACAACACCCCCTGTTAAGGGAATAAACCAATAAGGCCCCTGCCCCCCTGTCTTTGGTTGGGGCGACCGCGGGGAAAGAGAAAACCCCCACGTGGAACGGGAGTACAACTCCTTAAGCTCAGAGCCTCAGCTCTAAGAAACAAAATTTTTGACCTAAAGATCCGGCATTGCCGATCAACGAACCGAGTTACTCTAGGGATAACAGCGCAATCCCCTTTTAGAGACCATATCAACAAGGGGGTTTACGACCTCGATGTTGGATCAGGACATCCTATTGGTGCAGCAGCTATTAAGGGTTCGTTTGTTCAACGATTAAAGTCCTACGTGATCTGAGTTCAGACCGGAGCAATCCAGGTCAGTTTCTATCTATGATATATTCTTTTCTAGTACGAAAGGACCGAAAAGAAGGGGTCACTATATTTTATACACCCTGCCCCCACCTAATGAAAACAACTAAAATAGTTAAGGGGTATATCTTCCCCGCCAGAGAAAATGGCATGTTGGGGTGGCAGAGCTCGGCAAATGCAAAAGACCTAAGCCCTTTCCACTGAGGTTCAAGTCCTCCCCCTAACT